AGTGAGATGGAAGGGGAATTACCCCAAATTAGTGAAAAAGTGCAATAGAGGGATGGCTAGGGCATTAAGCAAGGGGACAAATCAAGGGGGTTAGGAGGTAAGTAGACTAATCCCAGCTGGTAAAAGCCGGCTCGTTCGGGTTGAAATATAAACGGGCGAGGGGACCCGAGCTTCTGGGAATTGAAACATCTTAGTACCAGAAGGGATAAATCAAGCGAGATGCCGTGAGTAGTGGCGAGCGAAAGCGGAGCAAGGTGGAAAAGTAAGTTAAACCGCAGAGGGTAACAGGCCCGTGATTTACTTAGTAACCTACGTTTAGTCATTAGACCCGCATATGCGGGAAGTAGAATAATTTGAAGAAGGGTGAACCACACATCCAACATCGCGAAAAGTAATGCACCGAGAGAGGGAGTACCGTGAGGGAAGGCTGAAAGAATGGTGAAAACGGAAATTTATTGCACATTAGAGCAGATGTAGTCATTGTACCTTTTGTATAATGGGTTCGCGAGTAAAATATTTGGCAAACTTAAGTCGATGGACGGAGGTGTAGCGAAAGCGAGCCAGGCGAGGCGCGAGTCAAATACGACCCGAAACCAAGTGATCTAATCATGGGCAGTCTGAAACTTGTCGCAAGGCAAGACGGAGGGACGCACCGGTGGTTGTGGCAAAAATCTCGGAAGACCTGTGGTAAGTGGTGAAAGGCCAATCGAACTTGGCGATATCTGGTTTTCGACGAAAGCTATTTAAGTAGTGTGTTGCTGTATAAGATAAATTACCCCCGCATGGTAGGGCACTGATCGGGCCCAGGGCAGATATTTGCTTTGTGTTCAGTCAAACCACGAAAGCACCACAAGCGACCAACCACCAACCTGCGGTTGGTGGTATCTAAGTACTTATGTGGGCAAAATGTGCGGGGGGAAAGAGTGACAATCAGACAGTTGGTGCGAAGGTCGACTGTCGAGAGGGGAACAGCCCAGATCAGAAGTAAAGGGCACGAAGTATGGGTTGAGTATGTAAGGAAGAAGAAGGAGAGACAATGGGAAAGTAGGCTTGGAACCAGCTATCTTTGAAAGATTACGTAGAAGTTCACCTGAATGACTAACGGACACCGAAAATATAGGTGGTTAAACCCAACGGGACACAACCCGCATTTGTGGGTTGTGTTTCACCCCGAAACTCTGAAGAGGAGAGAAATCAACCAAGGTAGTCGAACGGACTGTATTGATAATTATGGCGAGAGCCGGAATCAGTCGTGATGATGCGAATATGAGTAACGCTTCAGTGTGTGACGAGGGCAAATATGTAAATAACGATTTGTTAAAGAAATCCCACCGCAGTGGGATTCAAGCCATTGAACACAGCCCAAGGATTCCGATTTGATGAGAATCATAATCGGGTGGGACGGCCCCTAAGATATAATCGAGGGGTACCTCTGTAATAATAACGGGGGCGAACCTGGAGCCACATAAGAAACAACCAATCATCGATTGGGCGTGGGCCAGGGGGCGACTGTACCAACCTAACACAAGTGGGCAAAAGTGTGGGGGGAATATATTTTAAGGAACTCGGCCAAATGCTCCAGTAAGTTCGCGAGAAGGGAGATAGATACATTAAGATAAGAGGGGGCGCCGACTGTTTACCAAAAACTTAGCCATCAGCAAAGGGCCGAGGGCCTGAAGTAATGGTGTGTGATGCCTGCCCAGTGGTTGGATCGGAACTCGAATGATGAAAGTTATTTGAATAAGGACAACTCAACGGCCGCGGTATCTCTGACCGTGATAATGTAGCATAGTAACTAGCCAATTAATTGTTGGCACGTATGAAAGGCTTCACGAGTGTCCCGCTGTCTCGAGATATAACCCAGTGAAATTGAATTTGTAGTGAAGATGCTACATACAAGTTGTAAGACGAGTAGACCCTATTGAGCTTTACTGGACGTTTGCATTAAACCGAAACAGGACCGAGCAGCAAAGCCCAATATCTGGAGGGAGCGTGGCATGGGTGCAAGAGTGACAAAAAAAAATAGGATACGCACACCGCCTTGGCGGTGTGTATCGGTTGGATGAATATATGAAAACCGACCAATTGCATTCAAGAGGCACACTCGGGATGGAGCGGTACAAAGTGTGAGTGAGACAGTTTGACTGGGAGGGTCGCCTTCAAGAGAGTATCGAAGGTGAGCAGATGGTGTGGAGGGGGGGCCCATAAATAGAAAAAGACCAATCAAAGATTGGTTGGGGACAAACTGCGTACAGCGGAATTTGTAAAATTCCGGTGCCAATCGAAGATGGGCACATACGACAGGATGGACTCAGGGGCCCTCGGAGTTAATAGAATTGAGCCAGACAGTGAGGAGGACGTACCGAACTGACACCATAGGAGGTGGGCTATAGTGACCCGTTGGTACAGAGTGGATTGGCCAACGAACAACGAATAAAAGTTACCATAGGGATAACAGCGTAATATAGTTTTAGAGTTACTATCGAAGACGATGTTTGCGACCTCGATGTTGAATTGCGGTAACCTGGGGGTACAGCAGCTCCCAAGGGTTGGACTGTTCGTCCATTAAAACCGTACATGATTTGAGTTCAGACCGGCGTGAGCTAGGTCGGTTTCTATCTACAATATGTAAACACAGAGTGTAACCGCGCCCTCGTACATAAGGATCGGGTATAAGCGGCCATCCAATGGTGTACCTGTTGGCAGTGGTCAGGGGAGCTTGCAGGGTAGCTACGATGGGAAGGATAATCCCTGAAGGCAACTAAAGGGAAAAGCCAGGCACAAGGGTGTTCCGGCCATTATAAGAATGATGGTAGCTCCTACGTTTGAGACTAAGACGGCATCGGGCCTAGGTGAAGCCGAAGGCTGCGAAATAGGAGGAGACACTAATTTTGGAAACCCCCTGGTGTTGTCTGTAATTTAAAGGAAAAATGTCCGACTTCGGAACGGAGTATGGGGGTTCGATTCCTCCCAGGTAATCATGAGTGTAATATATATAGGGGCGATACTTATATTTGCAATAGGAGTGCTCGGGGTGATATTGAATAGAAACAGCTTTATAATAATGTTAATGTCGATGGAATTGATGTATTTGGGTGTTGTGTTGTTAATGGTATTGATTACATCGGCATTCGATGACATGACGGGGGTGATATGGGCGATTGCCATCATTACGGTAGTAGCTGCGGATTCTGCCATCGGGCTGTCTATGTTGGTTGCTTTCTATGTAACGCGGGGGAGCATTAACGTAAAATCGCTAAATGTCTTAAGAGGGTAGAATATATTCAATTGAGGGGAGCCGAGAGTTAATGGCATGGTATGTCAGATGATTGTGGTCAACAAACCACAAAGACATCGGGACATTATACTTATTATTTGGTGGGTTCGCCGGGATGATAGGGACGGCATTTAGTATGTTAATCAGATTGGAATTATCCGCGCCAGGGCCGATGTTGGGGAACGACCAATTATATAATGTGATAGTGACGGCACATGCATTTGTGATGATATTTTTTATGGTGATGCCGGTAATGATAGGGGGATTTGGGAATTGATTAGTTCCGTTGTATATAGGGGCGCCGGACATGGCGTTTCCACGACTAAATAACATAAGTTTCTGGTTATTGCCGCCCGCCTTAGCCTTATTATTAGGTTCGGCCTTTGTAGAACAAGGGGCGGGTACGGGGTGAACAGTATATCCACCACTGGCAAGCATACAAGCACATTCGGGGGGGTCAGTAGATTTGGTGATATTTAGCTTGCATTTAGCGGGGATATCGTCTATATTGGGTGCAATGAATTTTATTACAACAATATTCAACATGCGAGCCCCGGGTATGACATTAGACCGGGTGCCATTATTTGTGTGATCCGTGTTAGTAACGGCTTTTCTATTATTATTGTCATTACCAGTGTTAGCCGGGGCGATAACAATGTTATTGACAGATAGGAATTTCAATACTACATTTTTTGATCCAGCTGGAGGTGGGGACCCGATATTATATCAACATTTATTTTGATTTTTTGGGCATCCGGAGGTATATATATTAATACTACCTGGATTTGGGATGATTTCCCAGATCATACCAGTGTACGCAGCTAAAGAACAAATTTTCGGTTACTTAGGGATGGTATACGCCATGGTATCGATAGGAGTATTAGGGTTTATTGTGTGGGCGCATCACATGTTCACAGTGGGGATGGATGTGGATACTCGGGCATATTTTACTGCAGCAACAATGATTATTGCAGTGCCGACGGGGATCAAAATATTTAGCTGAGTGGCGACTATATACGGAGGGGTGTTGAAATTCGACACTCCAATGTTGTGGGCCATAGGGTTTGTGTTTTTATTCACCATTGGGGGGCTAACTGGTATTGTATTGGCGAATAGTTCGTTAGACATCGTTTTGCATGATACGTATTACGTGGTGGCGCACTTTCATTACGTTCTATCGATGGGTGCGGTGTTTGCAATTTTCGGAGGGTTTTATTTTTGGTTTGGGAAAATAACAGGCTATAGATATAGAGAGGAGTATGGGCGAATGCATTTTTGAATAATGTTTGTGGGGGTGAATTTGACTTTCTTTCCCCAGCATTTTTTAGGACTAGCCGGGCTACCTCGGCGGTACTCGGATTATCACGACAGTTTCGCGGGTTGGAATAAAATAAGTTCAATAGGATCAATAATATCTATAGTAGGGGTGGTATTGTTTGTGTATATAGTGTGCGAGGCATTTACAAGGGCGGAAGCGTATAAAGTGGAAATGGATTATTATCCGACTTTAGAGTGGGGGCATGTGAGCCCACCGGCATACCACACGTATGATGAACTGACTTTTGTTTGTGATGCGGATGCAACGGGACCGGGGTATGTTGTGCATCCTAATGCACAAATATAATTAAATCATTCTTTGTTTAGTATGAACTAACATATATGAAAGTACATGGCATCCGACATGGGTGCTGTAGCAAAACGGTATTGCAGTAGTTTGCAAAACTTCGCTGTATGGGTTCGAGTCCCATTGGTGCCTAACACCAAAACCACAAGGGATAGGAGGCAGACCGGTTATGCGGTTGTTTTGAAAACAATGATAAGTGGGTTCGATTCCCATCCTATCTCTAGATTCCATCGAGGGTTATTATGCGGCTGGTCTTCCAGTATAATTGGGGCGCAATAGTAGGAACACCACGATAGTGCAGGATGTGGCAATCGGTTCAAGTCCGATAGGCGCCGATGTTTTGGGGGATAGTCGGGATGGGGGCAAAGATGTTGGCGATGGTCGTCCTTTTATTGGTGTCTGTGGCATTTTTGACATTGGCAGAAAGAAAAGTATTAGGGTATATTCAAAGTAGAAAGGGGCCGAATATAGAGGGGGTGTGGGGAGTAATACAACCATTTGCGGATGGGTTGAAATTATTTACTAAAGAAATGATTATGCCGAATCATGCTAATATATTTTTATATTGACTGTCTCCAATTTTTTCCTTGACCTTGGCGTTTATAGCATGGGGGGTAATGCCATATAGCAATGGGATCGTATTTAGCGATTTAGGGCAGGGTTTGTTATATATCTTTGCGGTATCGTCGATAAGTGTGTATGCCGTATTGATGTCCGGATGGGCAAGTAACTCAAGATATGGTTTTTTAGGGGCGATAAGGGCTGCTGCCCAAATGATTAGTTATGAAGTATCAATAGGGTTGATAATTATATCGGTAGTATTGTGTGTGGGGTCGTTGAATTTGACCCAAATCGTGATGGCCCAGGGTTACATGTGGTACATAGCCCCACTATGGCCAGCTGCAATGATGTTCTTTGTTTCCGCCTTGGCCGAAACAAATCGAGTGCCATTCGATTTAACGGAAGGGGAGTCAGAATTGGTATCCGGATTCAATGTGGAATACCCAAGTATGTCCTTCGCGTTGTTCTTTTTAGCAGAATACGCCAATATCATTTTAATGTCGGCCTTGAGTGCAGTTTTATTTTTAGGTGGTGGGTGATTGGGGGTAAAAACATCCGTTATTGTATATATATTTATTTGAATTCGAGCAACCTTCCCGCGAGTCAGGTACGACCAATTGATGGCTCTATTGTGGAAATCCTACTTGCCCTTGAGTTTGGGGTTCGTGACATTAGTTTCGGGGACTTTGATCGGGGTAAACGGGCTGCTACCCTATTAGGTACCATCCACATAAATCGAGGTTGGGCTGCGGCCCATGTAGTATGCCGGACTTAAAATCTCATCGGAGACAGGGCCCTTTGAGAGAGCAATTGTCATGTAAACAAAGAGGGTGGAATAGCATAGGGGGTAGTGCAGTCCGCTGTAAACGGATGGGGAAATCCCGACGGGAGTTCGAGTCTCTCTTCCATCAGACCCGGGGGTGGGGAATATATCAACGGTAGATTATCTGTTTTGGGAATGGAAGGTTGTGGGTTCGAATCCCGCTTCCCCAAGTACAACCTACAATAGGTAGAGCCAGAAAATGCAACACAGGGTGGGGCTGGTAGCTTATAAGGTAAAGCATGTAGCTCATAACTATGGGGAGGTCGGTTCGGACCCGGCCCGGCCCAAGGGAAGCCCAGAGCAGAGTGGACGAAGGGTACGTTACCGGGCTCATGATCCGGGGGAGCAGGTTCGAATCTTGCCTATGTTATATGTATTCAGAGATGATGTTAGGGGGGGGGGTGTTGGGTGTGATTCTGTATGGGGTGTACCGGCCGATGTACAGGTGGTCCGTGATGGTATTATTAGTGTATACGGGCGGATTGGTAGGGGGGTATGCGACCGCGGACTATTGCGGATTCGTTAAAGAAGCTAAAGATAGCTTATACATGGTGGGGGATAACGAGTGGGTATGAGTATTGCAAATAATAGCAGGAATAGGGTTAATAGGGATAGTATTAATGGGGGAGCGAAGGGGAGTAGAATTGGTGCTAATGATGGGGTTGGGGACGGTGTTGTTAATAGCGTCCGTGAATTGGTTGTCAATATATTTAGCAATGGAGTTGCAAACATTGTCACTGTTCATCTTGGTGGCATTAAAAAGAGAGAGTGCATACAGTACGGAGGCGGGGTTGAAGTATTTTGTATTAGGGGCAATATCTACCGGTTTGTTTTTACTTGGGTGCGCAATGATATACGGTGGATCAGGAGAAATGAGTGTACTAGCGGGAAACACAATATCCGAAACAATCAATCAATGATTGATCAGAGGGGGAGTGGGGAAAGCCCTAATAACAATATCATTGTTATTTAAAATATCTGCGGCACCGTTTCACATGTGGGCCCCCGATGTTTATGAGGGGGCCCCTACAATCACTACTGCGTTATTGGCCACAGTCCCGAAAATTGGTGTATTCGCAATTTTAGTGCAAATAGGGTCTTTGTCTAATATAGTTTTTATTAGTGCGACAATGTCAATGATATGGGGGGCATTGGGGGCTTTAAATCAGAGTAAAATAAAAAGATTGTTGGCCTATAGTGGAATTGGCCATATGGGGTTTGTTATATTCGGGGCAGGTATGGGGACAATGGAGAGTATCCAAGCCAGTTTGATCTATATGGCGATATATGTGGCAATGTCGGTATGTGTGTTTAGTATAATATTGACCATAAATGAGCGGAGGGGATTGGTGGCAGACTTCCATTCTTTGTCTAGAAAAAATGCCATTTTAGGTGGGAGTCTGGCTTTAGTTTTTTTGTCTATTGCGGGGGTGCCGCCATTGTCGGGTTTCTTGAGTAAATGGTTTATTTTATGGGCGGGGGTGTCGAATGGGTATTATCTAATATGTGTAGGGGCCGTGCTTAGTTCGGTGGTGGCGGGGGTATATTATGTGCGGATAGTTCAGATGACATACGCGGATTTTCAGGGGGAATTGGCGCGAGAAGGGCCGATAGATATAAAAAGATCGATATTAATAGGAAGCACATTGTATTTGGTTTTATTTATATTGATTTGTCCGAATTTTTTGTTGCAGGTAACGTATGATGCGGCCGTAGGGCTTTGGGTTCACGTATAAAACCCCCACCGGAATTAGAAATTCCGGTAGGGTGGGATTCGTTTAATAAAATAAAAGATATAAGAGAGATGTATGTGCTAGTGTTGTGATTGCCTCTGGTGAGTGCAATAATATCGGGATTATGGGGGAGAAAGATAGGAACAAGGGGAGCAGGAAGATTGACATCCACTTGCATAATATTGTGTTGGGGGGTGTCTTGTATAATATTATATGAGGTGTGCTTGAATGGGGCGGCGACATATATACAATTGTGAAAATGATTTGATTTTGAATTGTTAACGGTAAGCTTTGGACTGCAGATAGATGTAATATCTTCGGTGATGCTGATTGTGGTGACAAGTGTGTCGTTATTAGTTCATATATACTCCACGGGGTATATGAAGGGGGACCCGCATGTGCCCCGATTTATGGCATATCTTTCATTATTTACCTTTTTAATGATTGTGTTGGTGACTAGTGACAATTATTTACAATTGTTTATCGGCTGGGAGGGAGTAGGGGTATGTTCATATCTTCTTATAAATTTTTGATTAACAAGGATAAGGGCGAACCGGGCGGCGATGAAGGCGATGTTAGTGAATAGAATGGGGGACATAGGGGTGGTGTTGGCAATGTTGTTGATGTATCGAGAGTTTGGGACATTGGATTTTTCAACATTATCGGGGCTATCTGGTACGGATGCGCCGCATATGACGGCGATCTGTTTATTGTTGTTGATGGGGGCAGTAGGGAAGTCAGCACAATTAGGATTACACACATGACTGCCGGATGCAATGGAGGGACCAACCCCGGTGTCGGCATTAATACATGCAGCTACAATGGTAACTGCAGGGGTGTATTTAATAATAAGGTCTGGGCCATTGTTTGAGAAATCTCCGATGGCGTTAACAGTTGTAACAATTATCGGGGCTTTAACAGCCTTTTTTGCAGCTACAACGGGTGTAGTACAAAATGATTTAAAGAAAGTGGTGGCCTATTCCACTTGTAGCCAATTGGGGTATATGGTAATGGTTTGCGGTATATCCGGGTACTCAACTAGTTTATTCCATCTAATGAATCATGCATTTTTTAAGGCTTTATTGTTTTTAAGTGCGGGTTCAGCAATACACGCCATAGGGGACGAACAAGATATGCGAAAAATGGGGGGATTACTAAGGGCGATTCCAATTACATATGTGTCTATTTTGATAGGGTCGATGTCATTAATGGGTTTCCCATATTTAACGGGGTTTTATTCTAAAGATTTGATACTGGAGTTGATATATGGGAGATATTATATAGCGTTTGCATATTGATTGGGGAGTGTGTCCGCACTGTTGACCGCATTCTATTCAATGAGGTTGGTGTATTTAACATTTATGACAGAGACAAATGCAAGACAAGGGTCTTGAGATAATGTGCGAGAGTCTTCTAGAGCAATCACCGTGCCCTTATGTATATTGGCATTAGGTAGTATATTTGTAGGGTATATAGGTAAAGAATTTGTATTATCAAATGTAATGTCGCCGATAGTTGCCAATGGTGTGAAAATGATACCATTATTATTTAGTTTGTTGGGGGGCTCATTGGCATTATTTTTATATGTAGTGGTGGCACCAAGGGGGACGATCTGATTGCAGGGATTGCCAATATACCCCTTTTTTAATTCCGCCTGGCAGTTCAACCATGTAGTAAACCATTATGTAATCAAAAATGTGTTTAAATTCGGCCATAAGGTGACGTACAAGGTGATCGATAGGGGGTTGCTGGAGATCGTGGGGCCGGAGGGTGTGTCTAAAATATGTATAAGATTGTCTCAAAAGATAAGCAATTTACAATCGGGTTTAATATTTCATTATGCGCTAACGATGATATCATTTGTGGTGGGATTTTTATATGCGACTGCATAAGGGCTCCGGGAGGACTTTAGCTTAGTGGTTGAGCGTAGGTTTTGCATATCTAAAGGTGTAGGTTCAAGTCCTACAAGTCTTGCATGTACTATTACATCTTAATGAACATACGGGAGCTGAAAGGAAGGAAAGAAGCGTTAGGGAATTGAGGATACGGGGATGCCCCGGAGCCCTGGCAATTGGGGTTACAAGATCCGGGGTGCTATTTGATGGAGGACATCGTACAGTTTCATGATTGGATAATGTACATACTGGTTCTTATTTTATCTTTTGTGCTGTGGTTAATAGTTAGAGCGCTGACAACAAATAGCACAAATATGTATTTAGTGGACGCACCGGTAATAGAAATTATTTGGACTTTAATTCCTGCAGGGGTGTTAATGTTTATAGCCCTACCATCTTTGAAATTGTTGTATTTAATGGACGAAATCGGGGAGCCGGCTTTAACCATTAAAGCCGTGGGGCACCAGTGGTACTGATCTTATGAGTACTCGGATTATGGAAATAGCACAGTGGAATTCGACTCATATATGATTCCAACATCAGATTTAAACAGTGGGGATTTGAGATTATTAGAGGTAGATAATAGATTGGTAGTGCCAATACACACCCAAGTAAGAGTATTGGTAACGGGGGCAGATGTGTTACACTCTTTTGCGGTGCCGTCATTAGCAGTTAAAATTGATGCGGTACCAGGGAGGTTGAATCAAACTAACTTTTTAATTAAAAGACCGGGAGTATATTATGGGCAATGCTCAGAAATATGTGGGGCAAATCATTCATTTATGCCTATTGTAATAGAGGGAGTGGCAATGGAGAAATACACTAATTGAATTGGAGCACTTTTATCGGAATAGGAATACCGCATCGAGAAATTACTCGGTGAAACCAAGTACCAACCTACGGTTGGACCGTAAAGGACGGGACCCAGGGGGCCTATAGCTCATCTGGTAGAGCAACGGATTTTTAATCTGTTGGGTTTGGTTCAAGTCCAAATGGGCTCTGTACCTCAGTTGGATGTGATAGCTTTTATAGGCCAATATACGTGGACACTAATAGTTTTGTGTAGCATCTACGCCATAGTGGTGAATGAAGGTTTGGGGGGGTGGCAACGAATGATGGGGGTGCGCCACGCATTTGTATCCGGGCCCTCGGATATTACCGGCCGGGGCGGTGGTTATCCTGCCGCAGAAGTTGTTAGGGATATGTGTGCTTAAAATAGTGGTAAAAATGATTGCAACATATTTTGATCAATTTAATATAGTAAGCCTGGTGGGCCCATTTACCAACTCTTGAATGATGATGATGGGGGCATTAATCGTGATATTACTATTCCTTATAGGGAAACGGGTTATACCGAATGTCTGGCAATCCATAATGGAATTGGCGTATGCGAATATAAGGGGGATGGTATATGATAATTTGGGGAAACCCGGGCAGAAGTACTTTCCATTTATTTTGAGTTTATTTATGTTTATTGTGGTATTAAATGGGTTGGGGGTATTTCCTTATGTATTTACCCCAACAGTGCATATAATAATAACATTTGGGATGTCATTGTCAATCATAATTGGGGTGACTTTGTTGGGATTTTGAGGGTTTGGGGGTAATTTCCTGAGTATCTTAATGCCAGCGGGGGCGCCGATGGTATTGGCGCCGTTTTTAATAGTAGTGGAGGCGATAAGTTATGTATCTCGGGCGATATCATTAGGAGTGCGGTTGGCTGCTAATTTAATAGCAGGCCATTTGTTATTTTCTATTATATCTGGATTTGCCTTTAGTATGTTAGTAGGGGGCCTGGCGTTGCTGGGGTTATTTCCTATGCTAATTATGGTGTTTATCACTTTATTAGAGATGGCAGTTGCCGGGATACAGGCGTATGTCTTTTGTTTATTGACTACGATATATTTAGGGGACACTATAGCATTGCATTAGATGAATCGTATCAACTTGCAATGGATTACTATTTGTAAAAACAAAGACCACAAAAGCTATGTTTATGTATTAGCGTCTGTAGCTCAATAGGTAGAGCATTTGCCTTCTAAGCAAGACGTTATGGGTTCGAGTCCTATCAGACGTCGGTGGCATATCATCCGTATCATTTAGTGAACCCGAGTCCATGGCCATGTGTGGGGGCATGTGGGGCACTTTTTACGACATCGGGGGCGGTAGCATATTTTCATTATAGTATGCCGTGAGTTTTAATATTGGGTTTATTAGTGATAGTCGGGACAATGGTGGGTTGGTGAAGAGATGTGATAAGAGAAGGATCCGTAGATGGCTGCTATACACAGGTGGTGCGGCGGGGATTAAAGCTTGGTATGATTTTATTTATTGTGTCAGAAGTTTGTTTATTCTTTTCATTCTTTTGGGCTTTCTTTCACAGTAGTTTAGCACCTGCAATAGAAATCGGAGCAGTGTGGCCACCGAAAGGAATTGAACCATTAAATCCCTTTTCGGTACCATTATTGAATACGGCAGTATTATTGAGTTCTGGGGCCACGGTAACGTGGGCGCATCATGCGATAATTAGTGGCCAAAGAGAAGAGGCAATCAGGGGGTTGTCATTAACAGTACTATTGGGGATAATATTCACAGGGTTGCAAGCAATGGAATATTACGAAGCCCCATTTGCAATTTCGGACTCCGTATACGGGGCTACATTTTTTGTAACAACCGGGGCGCATGGTGCGCATGTAATTATCGGGAGCACTTTCCTGGGGGTTTGTTTGGTACGATTGGCATATAATCAATTCTCTCGGGGTCGACACTTAGGGTTTGAGGCGGCAGCATGGTATTGACATTTTGTGGATGTGGTCTGATTATTTCTATACATTTTTATGTATTGGTGGGGTTCATAAAGCCCCAACCACAACCATGCTTGGGGGTTGGCCAAGCAGGCAAGGCATTAAATTTTGAATTTAAGTATCGTAGGTTCGAGTCCTGCACCCCCAGTTTATATAAACCATCTGCAATACAATGTATACGCAGATGCGGTTGTTTATAATAGGCAGTGAATTAGGTTAGTGGCAGACCGGGGGCCTTCAAAGTTTCGAGCGTTGGTTCGACTCCAGCATTCATTGTTGATATGTCTCGGCCAATCTAACCAACCAAAGATTGGTCTAGTATCTATAATAGCTTAGCGGTAGAGCATTTGATTGTTAATGAAGGCGTCAACAGTTAGAATCTGAAATGCAGAGACTAGCGGAATATATTAAATTACGGTTGGATGTAAAAGACCATAACGAAGGGGAGAGTCAATGAGAGTTGGAATGGTAGAGCCCAGATCTATTCGAAAAACGAATCCGCTAATATCTTTTATGAATAACATGTTGATAGATTTGCCATCTCCATCTAATATAAGCTACTTGTGAAATTTTGGGTCATTGCTGGGGGGGTGTTTGGTAATACAAATGGTGACGGGTATTTTTTTAGCAATGCACTATTGCGCAGATGTGAACTTAGCCTTTTCGTCTATAATGCATATAACCTGGGATGTGGAGTATGGATTCTTTTTAAGATCTTTGCATTTAAATGGGGCTTCATTCTTCTTTGTATGTGTGTATATGCACATAGGGAGGGGGATTTACTATGGGAGTTACGTGAAAGGAATGGTATGGAATGTGGGGGTGGTGATATATATACTAATGATGGGAACGGCCTTTATGGGGTATGTGTTACCCTGGGGGCAAATGTCGTTTTGGGGAGCAACGGTGATAACTAGTTTGTTGTCGGCTGTGGTGTATATAGGGGAGGAATTGGTAGTATGGGTTTGAGGGGGATTTAGTGTGTCAGATGCGACATTAAAAGTATTTTATAGCTTACATTATTTATTTCCCTTTATATTAGTGGGGTTGTCCCTGATACACTTGGTTGCGTTACATGAGGACGGATCGAACAATCCGGCGGGAGTCCCGTCAGATTCAGACAAAGTGCCCTTTTACCACTACTATGCTTTAAAGGACTTGTATGGGCTGGTGGTGTTTAGTTTAATATTATTTGTGTTTGCATTTTTATTCCCATATGCATTGGGCGATCCAGAGAATTTTAGGGAGGCGAACCCATTAGTTACGCCAGTGCACATCCAACCCGAGTGGTACTTTTTATTTGCATATGCCATATTACGATCGATACCAAATAAATTAGGCGGGGTGGCCGCCTTAGCGGCCAGTCTGTTAATATTGTTTTTATTGCCCCTTTTACATTTTAGCTGGGTGCGGGGGTTAAGTTTTAACCCCCTGGGGAGGGTGTTGTATTGAACTTTAATATCCGACTTTATCATATTGACTTGAATAGGGGGGCAACCAGTAGAGGACCCTTACATATTGATAGGGCAATTGGCATCCGCCTATTATTTTATATATTTTATAGTTTTAAATCCAATGGGGGGGTATTTAGGGGATATATTGATGGGATTGCGAAGGACCAATCGAAGATTGGACGAAGAGGCCGAGAGGGGGGGGGCAGCAGTTTGCTAAATTGTGGGAAGCGGGTTCGAATCCTGTGTTCGTCCTATGTTTACAGAGGGTTTAGGATTAATTTTTTTATTGAACTTTGGGGGGATATTGCATTTAATTTCGATTGCTAGAAAGGATGCGGATAGATTGAGAGAAGTGGCGCTAAAATGATCGTTGGCTATTCTAACAACTACAGTCCTATTATGGGTGATTTTCGATGGAGGGGGGCAGTTTCAATCAGTAATAAAGTTCGGGTGACTGGGCGGTATGACATTGGTGTTCGGGGTGGACGGCATATCTTTATTTTTCTTGATTTTGACAGCATTTCTAATCCCGATTTGTATCTTGGTGAGTTGAGATTCCATTAAATTTTTAATTAAAGAATTTTTATTGTGCTTGTTATTAATAGAAATTTTATTGATGGGGGTGTTTACGGTATTAGATTTAGTGGGGTTTTATATATTATTTGAGGGGGTATTAATACCGATGTATTTAATAATCGTGGTATGGGGTACAAGGGAAGAGAAAATCAGAGCATCGTATTATTTTTTTTTTTATACCTTTTTAGGGTCAGTATTTATGTTATTAGGGATATTTGCGGTATATAGTGAGACAGGGTTGACGCAATACAGGGCATTGTGTAATTGCGAGTTGAGGGAAATAGTGCAAAATAGTGTATTTTTAGGGGTATTCATAAGTTTAGCAATAAAAATACCGAAAGTACCGTTTCATATATGGCTACCACAGGCGCACGTAGAAGCGCCTGTAGCAGGGTCAGTAATATTGGCCGGAGTTTTATTGAAATTAGGGGGGTACGGATTCATACGATTTACATGACCGTTGTTGCCAGAGGCGACAGAATATTTTGCGCCACTAATTATGTCTTTGAGTCTATTGGCCATAATATATGGGAGTTTGACGACTTGCCGGCAAGTAGACCTGAAAAGAATAATTGCTTATTCATCAGTGGCACATATGGGGTTAGTGACCTTAGGGATATTTAGCCACACCTTGCAAGGGTGGGTGTCCGCTGTTTTTTTAATGTTGTCCCACGGGTTAGTTAGTTCCGCATTATTTATTGTAGTAACATTACTATACGAGCGACACCATACTAGGTTGACAAGGTATTATCGAGGAGTGGCCATAACAATGCCGATTTTTTCAATTATAATGTTCTTGTTGGTATTGGCGAATGCCTCAGTGCCATTAAGTAGCAATTTCGTAGGGGAATTTTTTTCACTAATGGCAGCTTATGAGTACAGCTATTTTGTGGGAATAATGGCGTCCACAGGTATTGTACTGTCCGCGACGTATTCTATATATTTGTATAATAGAGTATGTTTTGGGACGCCGTCGCGCTACTTGCATTTACCTCGTGACTTGAACCGGCGAGAGGTGTGTGCACTATTACCATTGGTGGTATTAATTTTTTTATTGGGGGTGTTCCCGAATGAGGGGTTAGTTGTAATTATGTCTACGGCACAAATGGGCGCTGCGGCTATAGAATAAGGATGAAAGAGTTCAAGACACCCACGGCTATGCCATATCTCCGTAGTCTAATGGCAAGGACACCGGGTTTTCAACCTGAAGATAAGAGTTCGATTCTCTTCGGGGATGTGCGATGGACGGGGCAAACGACAGAAGACCAAGTGGGATGGAGTTACCGGGTGGAGACCCGCTTCACCAGACACTAGCAATATTACATAAGCAGAGGGCAGAACTGGAGAAGCATCTGCATGCAACAAAGGGAGAATTAGCCGCAGTAAAAAGGGAGAATGGGTGATTGAAAGAGGATTTATCCGCATCACAAAGGGAGAATGGACGATTGAACGGGGAATTAGCCGCAGTAAAAAGGGAGAATGGGTGATTGAAAATAGATAATAAGGAAAACCAGATACAGATAGGCATATTGAAGAAAAAACTGGAGAAAAAACCGGGGGAGGGGCCAGGGGATCTCACGAACGTATCAGTAGAGGGCGACGTACTTTTGGATACCCTCTACATACCAAATGCGTGAGATACGACATTACTATGGGACCATAGGGCGTTTTTGATATGGGGGGTGGTATCCGCGGTAAAGGTTATATCCGCGGTGCGGCCTGTATACGCAGTATTGTGGCTAATTTCAGCCTTTTTAAGTGTATCGGCGGTATTTATTTTTATAGGACTGGTGTATATGGGCTTTATTATGATTATAGTGTATGTGGGGGCGATAGCTATTTTATTTTTATTTGTTATGATGATGTTGGACCAGGGGAAGGAGGAGGCGGGGACGCCGATTGTGAATATTATACCAATGGGGATGATCGTTGGGGTTGGTTTTTTATGGGTGGCAGCCACAGGAGGAGAATGGGTAGGGGCCTATATCACGCAACAGAATCATTCCAGAGGAATGATAGGGGGACAACCCGGAGGGGATATAGTGGCGATAGGCCGGGTGGTGTACACAGAGTATAGTTATATGTTCATAATAGTTAGCTATATTCTATTAGTGGCAATGGTCGGGGCCATTGTATTGACCCATAGGCATGGTGAATACGGACCTGATGAGCCAATGCGACAGGATGTATACATACAAACCAGTCGGGATATTTGGGGACACCCCAATCAAATCAATCTGAATTCTTTAGGAAGATACAAGTAAATAAATACACATGAACGGGGACTATATGGGGGTAGTGAGTTTAATATTGTTTAGTGTAGTACTTTCTACTATTATATCCGGGGGATCTTATGTGATGGGGGTTCGACACCCGGATAGTGAGAAGGTATCGGTATATGAGTGCGGATTCGACCCATTCGAGTCGGCAAGAATACCATTTTCGGTTAGGTTCTTTTTAGTGGGGATTCTTTTCATGATATTTGATTTAGAGATATCATATATTTTTCCATGGGGAGTGGCATACAGTCATATCGGTTTGTATGGATTTTGAATAATGATGCTGTTTTTAGTAATATTGACCGGGGGGTTGATATACGAATGGGCCCAGGGAGGGTTGGAGTGAGCATAGGAACAACCAGAATAATTCAGGTTGTTTCTTCGATTGGTCAGGATAACATGTCTTGTGGGGGTGAGGTGATTCTACAGTTTCTACAAAACCCACGAATAATAGGCATGGGCAGCTCGAAGGGAGGAGCGACACACGGAAATGTGGGGGGGGGGTACCGGTTCAAGACCGATCCCAGGCAGTACCCTAGGTTTCGGGTGAGATATAAAGCGTGCGGCATTCGTAATACATGCTAAGATGGGGGGGGTCGGGAGGCCGGACGTCTGTACAGGTGAGTAAAACCTTTGACGCAAACTACCAACCTACGGTTGGGTGAAATACCAGAAGGGAGTTTCTATCGACAGGTAATATTAGTTAGTTGGGGGGTGTATTAGGGTAAACCCGGAGATGCATAGTCGAGAGGCCACAATTCCACTGAAACAAGGGGGAGGCTCTGTATAGAGGCAGCAGTAGAGAATTTTGTACAATGTATGAAAGTACGATACAGGGAAAACGCGAATCCAGTGGGGCCCTTCGGGGGTCCATTGGTGTAAGCCCGTCAAACGAGTATGCCAGCAGGCGCGGTTATTTACAGGGGCTGAGTTTTATAAGGAAGGGCGTAAATAGTGTAACGATGGGTGGTGAGTACCATAAAGGGAAACCAAGGAGCAGGCATAGGGGTAGCTGGAACTAGTAAGAAGCGGTAAAATGCGGATATATACGAAGGTACACCAGAGGCGAAAGCGAGCTACTGGGATACAACCAACCTGTGGTTGGTTCATAAGGGGCTGACGTTTAAGCACGAAAGTGTGGGGAGCGAGTAGGATTAGATACCCAGGTAGTCCATACCGCGAAAGATGGGCCATATATGTATGCGTACGTATACATGTAAGTAAATGCAAGAGGGTCCCGCCTGAAGAGTATGATTGCAAAGTTGAAATTTAAGAAATCTGACGGTTCGCCAACCAATTAGAGGAGCGTGTGGTTTAATGCGATGATCCGCGAGGGACCTTACCAGAGTTTGAACCTCACCAGTATTAGGGGGGCAGGCGTCGTGTGGCCGTCGTCAGCCCTTGATAAAGGGCACAACATCGGCAGCCGAGTGGAAAACTATACAACCACGGCGGTGCCTTGTATGAAGTCAGGTCCTTACGGCCTATATATTCTGGGCGACCCATGCGCTACAAATCTTATAGGCAAATACACAAAGTTGGTGCCAAGAAAGCTGGAAGGTTAAATGGGAGTTAGGTTCGGGGCGTCCACTGAAATGGGGGCGTGAAGCAGGATTTGAAAGTAATCGGGGAGTAGAGCGTTTCGGTGAATAGAGCTCTGGCGTTCGTACAAACCGCTCGTCGCTCCCGCCAAGCAGTGGAGACTTAAAGTACGGGCAGAACTCAGGTGAAATGGAAGTGGCTACATAAGTGTGTCATGGGAGGCCGGCAGGGGAGGACACGTATGATTGTGAAGCTGCAAGGGGGGATAAGTCGAAACACGGTGGGGGTACTGGAAAGTGTCCCCGGATTAAAGCATGTATAATTTAACAGGCAGAAGGGGTGATTTCCAATCACCTAATGCGGGTTCGAGTCCTGCTACATGCAGACATAGAAGCCGTATATACCTCAATAGGGAGGGGGGCGGGGAAAACGCCACAAAAAGGTGCGAGTCCTTTGTACGGCTTTGATCGCAAGATTTATTAACTATCTTTTCGGGTGCTTTGGGCGAGGAAGGACAGAAGACGCACAGGAGGTGGTTACACAGCAACCAACAACTATTACTATAAAGGGGGATGTCCATTATCATTTCAATACAGAACCACGAACAGAACCACGAACAGAACCACGAACAGAACCACGAACAGAACCACGAACAGAACCACGAACCCAGGACGAAGAGGCATTCTATAAACAGGAGGCAGAGAGGGCAGGGGAAATGGAGAGAGCCTTAAGAGAGGAGGCGGAAGCTAAAGCGAGAGAGTGTGGAGAGTTGGCTGACCGGGCAATGGCGGCAAGGTTACAGAAAGAAGAGTACAATCAGATGCTCACGACGCGAATGGAAAAACCAAAGTCATTAGAAATGGAGCCCAGTGGGTGGGAAGTAGAGGGGTTAGGGGGGTACGGAACAATTACAATGGATCCACAAGAGTTGGTCTATGTGGCATATCGATGAATTGGTGAACTCCAATTTTTAACAAATGCGTTAGTGGGCGCATGTATTGTGTGGGTGATATATTATTTTTTATGGGTAGTTTTTAGTTGGATTTGGGACCAATTAACCAGAAGAAATAATAAAAAATATTAGGGGTAATCCGTGTATGGTGTTGAGTATAACCCAAATTATATCTGTTTATTGACTTATTTTCTATTTGTTTGTATACAATTCATGCACTCTTTTATTTGGGTCTGAGTGCATATCAGCAACAGTTCTTATTTTAATTGATTTACTGTCCCCCACCTCGAGTGGGGGGCATCATGTTTGTGAATCCATAGGAGTGGCATCTCATATAAAAGTTGCAGGAATATGGATAGTTATGCGTTACATTTGGTCCGAATCCACAAAAGTAATTATTGGGGAGTAAGTAAATGGGCCACAGCCAGTTGTAGAAAAGT